ACAATCCCAACATTTTTGGATTCCAAATTCAGAGCAATACCTCTAGTCCCTTCTGCAAATTCGACTAATTCACCTGACATTATTTCACCAAGACCTATAATACGAGCAATCCCATCCCCCACTTGAACTACGCGACCGATATTCTCAATTCCTACTTTCCTATTATATTGTTCAATACGTTCGCGGAGAATTTTATGAATTTCGTCGACTCGAAGGGTTGCCATTCTTGAATCTTTTTTTTTTTTTCGCAAGCAAGGGGAAAAATAATGCCTAAATTCTAAACGAAAGTAGAAGTTCAAGGCCTAATAAATTTTATTATCTCTTCCATTCTATGGCCCCGAGAATGCCAATATTAGCACGAATCGTACGGAAATGTAACTCGGTATTCAAACAACTATTCAGAGTTCCTAGAGCTCCTTGTACGGCTTGTTGGAAAACCCGTTGTCGGACCTGATTCATCGCTCTTTGTTTTTCAAAATAAAGGGTTTCATTTTTAGACTTTTCTAATTGTTCCAAACTAATAGAAGTAGCATTAATCAAATTTGCTTTTTCTCGTTCTATCTCAGAGTATCCATTCATCCGATACTCATCTGCTTCTAGTTCGACTTTCTGTAATCGAAGCCGAGCTTTTTCGAGTTGTTCGAGGGTGCCTCTACGCAATTCTTCCGAATTTCGAATAGTACTTAAGATCCTCTGTTTTCGATTATCTAATAAATCTTTTAATGAAAGTAGATTATCTTGCTATTAAGTTTACAACTTTTATGATCTCTTCCCGAACCAAACATGAATCTTTCGATTCATTTGGCTCTCACGCTCCTTTTTTTCTTTTTTGCTATGTATTATGGCTATTTCCATATCTTTTTTTTATGTAATGAGCCTATCCTCTATCCTCTTTTCTCTTTGTATTTCAATATACTGAAACTTATAAAGATAAATATTAAGAGGACTCTTCCGACTAGATAAAAATCTATCATGGTCAGCAAAGTTGTTTCTTTATTTGTGTTTGCTCTGTTAGTTAACAATTTCAATTTCATTAAGAAAAACAAACTAAATAAATGGAAAATGAAAATTGCTAGAATTATTTTTTTTCCTTAAATCCAAAAAATTTCTCTTTTTTTTATACACAGGTCGTCGATTCGGCATTGGAAAAAGGGCAGGGTGCCCTTCTAGTAAATAGTTCAAACCATTTTATCGATATGAGTGTTCTATATCAGATAAATTCTACACTAGCTATTTCCCGTTTAAAGCATTTCGATACTAATAAAGCATTTCGATACTAATATAGTTGTAGAAAGAGTACCCCTTTTTGCCTGGACTTCAAGCAGTTTAGCTTTAACCGTGTTAATGGTCTCACATTATTGGTCTATAGAGAATCAAAGTAAATTTACCAATGAGTCGCGAAATGCTATGGTTCTTCCATATGATTTCTGAAGTTATTCAGAAGTAATTCGTCGAGATCGTGCACCTTTATTTATCCCCAAAATACTAAAAAATATTCTAAAGTGCAGCCGGATAGATCCAATCTATTCTTGAAATAGACAACTCGCACACACTCCCTTTCCAAAAAAAATCAATACGCCAACTACTACAGTTAGATTTATTAGATTTGTTGCTAAAATATCGGTATTAAGCCCGAAACTCCCAGCGAATGGCCAGTGAGCTAAAAAAACAAAAGAATGGGTTACATTTTTCATATGCTCTCCTCTTATAGATAGGACGAACAAAGAAGAAAGTTTTTGATCACTTACTTCGCTCGCCCCTTTTTTATCGGTTTTTTTAATGCAATTTTTTTAATGCAAATAGATTCAATCTAATAATTTCTTTTAGATTAAGTCTTAGGTCTCGTTTGACTTGTGAAAGATCTCCTTTGTTAAAATGTTCCCAAAATTCCTAAAATAAAAGGAAAAAGACTTTCCACTATCCTAAACTAAGGACGGGAAGGCCTAAACTAAGGACGGGAAGGAAGAGGGCGAGCATATCTTCTACCTAAATTGATCATGCTCAAATCAACCCTTCCCGGGGTATTGTCTGTCCCGATAAATAAAAAATTCCTGGAATAATATAATAAATAAAAGTATTGATATACTTGGAATTACAGAAGCAAATACCAATTTACTAAAAAAAGAAAAAAGTATCTAATCTAAAGGACTCATTTTCTTTTTTAGGATTAAACAAAAGGGTTCGCAAATAAGAGCGCTAGTGCCACAACCAGTCCATAAATTGTTAAAGCTTCCATAAAAGCTAGACTAAGCAATAAAGTACCTCGTATTTTCCCTTCTGCTTCTGGCTGTCTCGCAATACCTTCTACAGCTTGTCCTGCAGCAGTACCTTGACCAACTCCAGGTCCAATAGAAGCAAGCCCTACGGCCAATCCAGCAGCAATAACGGAAGCAGCAGCAATTAGTGGATTCATGGTGAGTTCCTCGTGTCAAAAAAAAAAAGAAATGGTTAAGGATACAATCAACCAAGAAATTATTACTTTTCACTTCTAAGCTGTATTGGGTAGAAGTAACTAAAAAGTACAAATTGAAATGATAATCTAAATCGTCCGAACTATTTCGAGATCTCGTTTTTAGTTTCTAATCATTAGAGGTTTGTGTAAATCCATATGATTTTCATTATTCTATTTCTCTTTCTTTCCAACCAACCTTTCATTCCATCCTTTTTTTTACTCTTCGATATCCTTGAGTTCCCATTTTTTCCCCTTCATCTAATCCATAATAAAACACAAAATACAGGAGGAACCCCTATTGAAATCGAACTAATCCAAATCCAATAGGAATCAAATCAAGATATACAATTGATAACAATATGCTACATAGAGCTGGATATGGAATCCAATTCCATATAGAGGGGAATTCTATATATCGTATTAGATAATGAATCTAACTTAGAAATACAAAAAATCCTATATACATTTGTTTCCTCTATTTTGTTTGCGTATTTTCTCATTTTCTATTGAATCCAATTCCAAACATTTTCTATTGAATCCAATTCCAAAATCATTCCGCACAAAAGATGACTGTCTTATAGACATTAAGGATATAGATCTAACCGGATTCCGCCCCCCTGAATGCATATATAATTTAACAATTCCGTAATATAGTCTATCCTCTCTCCTACAACTCTAGGTTATATATTCATACGCATTTCGAACTAGTTAGTTTTCTAACCAGGAGGATTATCTGGAACCATGCATGAATTGGGCTAAGCTAAAAAAAAGACTATTTCGAAAATTAGTCAATTCAATGATGACCTTCCATGGATTCACCTATATAGGCTGCGGCTAACGTTGCAAAAATAAGAGCTTGAATACCGCTTGTAAATAATCCAAGAAACATGACCGGTATAGGGACTACTAAGGGGACTAAAGAAACAAGAACAACAACGACTAATTCATCCGCCAATATATTTCCGAAAAGTCGAAAACTAAGCGATAATGGTTTTGTGAAATCTTCTAGGATGTTAATTGGTAAAAGGATTGGGGTTGGTTTAATATATTTCTCGAAATAACTCAATCCTTTTTTGCTAAGACCCGCATAAAAATATGCCGCTGATGTGAGTAAAGCTAAAGCAACAGTAGTATTTATATCATTCGTGGGCGCTGCTAATTCTCCATGGGGTAACTCTATAATTTTCCAAGGTAAAAGAGCACCCGACCAATTCGAAACAAAAATAAAAAGGAACATAGTTCCAATAAAGGGAACCCAGGGACCATATTCTTCTCCAATCTGAGTTTTGCTCAAATCTCGAATAAACTCAAGGACATATTCGAAGAAATTCTGACCGTCGGTTGGGATGGTTTGTGGATTCCGAACAGCTATGATAACTGAACCTAGCAAGATAGTAATTACGACCCAAGAAGTGATGAGTACTTGGGCATGAATTTGGAAACCTCCTATTTGCCAATAGAAGTGTTGGCCTACTTCTACGCCTGATATATCATACAACCCCTTGAGTGTTTTAATGGAACATGGTGTAATATTCATATTGTCCTCTGATAAAAATTGAACTTCAAAAAAGGAATTCTTTTGATTCAACCATCTCTTTCTCAACTCAGCTGAAGTATTAATCTTATAATCTTATATTTAGGATACCAAGAAATCACATCAAATGATAATATATATCAATACCCTCTAATATATATCAATATTCCCCTTCTTTTATCTATGCAAAACAAAAAAGAATAGTAACTGATCCCATAAATCTACGTAGTTGCTTAAGAATTAACTATTCTTCTTAATCTTAATCAACGATTTCTTATATAGAGAGAACGGCCCTCACAAATTGCAAATACTAATTTGTTAAGAATCAATCGAATTGAAGTCATAGTGTCATCGTTGGCAGGAATCGATATATTCGCGAGATCTGGGTCACAATTTGTATCCACTAAAGAAATAGTAGGAATCCCCAAAATGGCACATTCCCGAAGAGCTATATACTCTTTTTGCTGATCAAGGACGATCACAATGTCAGGCAACCTCGTCATATATTTAATCCCGCCGAGATATCTTTGCAAGGTGGATAATTTTCTCTTTAAGATTGCCACATCTCTTTTTGGAAGATGGTGGAATTTTCCCATCTTTTCTTCCGCTCTTAAGTCTCTAAATTGAGAAAGTCTAGTTTTGGTAATTGACCAATTCGTTAACATACCACTGAACCACTTTTTATTAACATAATGACAACGAGACCTTATTGCAGCTGATGCTACTAAATCCGCTGTTCTTTTTTTGGTACCAACAATTAAGAAGCTTTTTCCCTGACTTGCTGCATCAAAAACTAAATCACAAGCTTCTGATAAAAAACGAGCCGTTCTAGCGAGATTTGTAATATGAGTACCTTTACGCTTTGCCGAGATGTAAGGGGCCATTTTAGGATTCCATTTCTTAATACCATGACCAAAATGAACTCCTGCTTCTATCATCTCTTTCAAATTGATGTTCCAATATCTTCTTGTCATTTTTTCCACACTTCCCTTTTTTTTTCTTTTTTTCGTCTTACCATTACGGAATTTATTTCTTTTTGAAGATTAAGAAAGAGCCGAAATATCTTGAAATAAATAATAATTGTTCCGATGGAACCTTCTACTCAGAATTGGCCATTGATACATGATATAAACATAGCCTTAATGAATTAACTGACTTCTTTTATCTTTTATTTAGTAAAATATGAAAATACAAAATATAAAATCAGACCTGTTAGCATTCTAAGGTCAAAAATCTAGTTTAAATTAAACTAAAAAAAATCTGCTTTATGTATCCTTAAATCGTATAAATGGGAGTAAATGGGGGTTCTGGTGTCTCATAGAAATTGTTTGTTACGTCAGAATCAGAAGAAACTAATTCTGTATGGAGAAACAAAATATCTCTCATTTCCGACGTGAATAGATTTTTTTTTTGAATTTCGAAATAAAGGTTCTTGTCTTGTGAGGAACGATGCACAAATTTTTTGAATCCGGTACCAACAGGTATAATTCCCCCCAGAACTACGTTTTCTTTCAGGCCTTTCAACCAATCAATACGACCTCGTAGGGCAGCTTTTGCTAAAACTCGAGCAGTTTCTTGAAAACTTGCTTCAGATATGAAACTTTGGGTATTCAGGGAAGCCCTTGTTATTCCCAATAAGATTGCCCGATAATAGATCGATTCATCCAAAGCACGCCCTGCTCGTTCCGCTCGCAATAGTCCTATTAATTCCCCAGGTAAAAAAACATTAGACATTCCATCTTCGGAAACCCGTACTTTTGATGTTACTTGGCGTATAATAATCTCTATATGTCTATTATGGATCTGTACCCCTTGGGATCGATAAACCTTTTGGATCTTATTAACCAAAGAGATACGACTTTGGGCGATGGTTAGCTCAGCTCCAATCAAGAATCCCCAGGGAACCCCAAGAATTCTTGGTATACGCTCATTCCAATCCTCAATTCTCCTTTCGAGATTCGGCGATAGTGAATCAATTGAACGCGCTTCGAATATTTGTTCTACTTTTGGAAGACCTTGCGTTATATCACTAGATCTCGATTTTTCATATATAAAGGTAACTAACCTATCTCCTTTGTAAAGGGTTTTTCCATAATGACCATGAACAGTTGCTCCTATAGTGGCCAAATAAGGCTTAGCTGCTCTTATAACAAAGGAGTCCATATTAACAATGCAAATTTGACCAGATTTTTTTATGTGCGATTTAAATAGACATACATTTTCGCAAATAAATTGCCCAAGGTGAATTATTGCCAATGTCTCCTCCCATGAGTCATGATTGAGAAAGTGCCAATTCAAATGGAGTGGATCCAACATGATGTTACTGTCGAAATTCAAAATCCTTTTATTTTCATCTATTAAAGAGTATTTAAGCCCTTGAAGTACTTGGAAGGTTTGTTTCAAATTGTCAAGGAACAAGTATTTTTTTAACAAGATCTGATTATGCGTTAATAAATAGTAAGATGAAGAAAAATTCGATATACTAGGTACAATAGCCCCTAAGAGCCCAAAAATATCTCGAATAGGAATTCTAGGATTCGATTCTTTTACCGCATTGGGATATTTAGAATTCTTGAATAAACCAATTCGAGAACAGTCGGATGCCGACAAAATCATCAAAGATGGGTAGTCTTTATTTCGATTCAACAAGGTGCCAATAGCTTCTTGATGTTGGCTAAGTGATTTAATCTTCGCCTTGGAATAAAAGGAATTGGTATTGTTGCGATTTAACCTATTATTGGGAATCGGTCCTGCACTTGTCCTATCATACCTTCTTCTTGTATACGAAATAGTGGACTTGACTAACTCAATTCTTAGGAAATCGCGAATCAGATCATTTGTTCTTAACTCAACAAGGGAAGCACGAGCCCCCTCTTTTTCTTCTTGTTCCCAATTCACTACCAAGCAAGTTCGAACGAATTGACTATTCGTGTGATAAATTCTTTGAGTTAACTTGCTATTTTCATGAGAAATAAAATTGACAAGTCGAAGTTGGAGATTATCCTCTTCTTGCAGGAGATCTTGCGGGAAAAGTCTTGCTAAATTTCTCCCTTCGTCCATTTCATATGCGACTGCAGGTCGAACCAAAACAAAATACTTTTCCTTGCTTTTGAGAATTTTTTTCCGTTGAACATAAACCCAATTTTTTCTTTTTTTTGAGTCCTTATAATCTTTTTTTTCTCTTTCTGGTGGTATCAAACTGGCGCCGGATATCTTATCCGCCTCTTCAGGAAAATGAATATCTCCGGAAAAGATTTTTAGTTCCGTATGGCTTTTTTTTCTCTTCACTCGGACCAATCCACCTAGTCGACTTCTTATATTTTTTGTGAGTTGTGTATCCACTCCAATAATACTATTGTCAAGTACCTTTAGCGATGAGGATCTTGGCAAGATATGCAGTTCTTGAAGAATGAAAAAAAACCGATCTACTTCTTTTTGGTATTTTAGACTAAATTCTTTTGTTCCTCGATGCTCAATAAAACCCTCTTTTTTTAAGATAGAATCTTCCTCTGGGCTCCCATATTCGTCCTCTGAGTCTTCCTCTGACTCTTCTTCTAAAGGCCCATATTCGTTCTCTGAGCTATCTTCACGGCTCCCATATTCTTCTTCTGAGTCTTCCTCTAGAGTTCCATATTCGTCCTCTCGACTTTTATATTCGTTCTCTGGGTTCCCAGATTCTTCTTCTGAATCTTTCTCTAGAGTCCTATATTTGGCCTCTAGGATCCCATATTCATCTTCTAGGGTTTCATATTCGTCCTCTAGAGTCCTATATTCGTCTTCTAGGGTTTCATATTCGTCCTCTCGGGTCCTATATTCATTCTCTAGGCTCTCATATTCCTCCTCTGAGTCTTCCTCTAGAGTCCTATACTCTTCCTCTCGGGTCCGATATTCTTCCTCTAGGGTCCTATATCTAAATTTAACAATCCCTGAACCCCTTTTATCTTTTCTGTATCGTGGATCGTCAAAATAAGCAAAAATAGTATTTCTACGTAAAACACCCATAATGGGTATTTCAATCGAAATCCCCAAACAGGATATTAGCTCTTTTTCTTGTTCTTGATGATATTGTAATGGAATGACGAACCTATTTCTTCGTTTTTTCGCCAACAAATCCGAATTATCTTGAAGAATAGAAGGATAGACAAAATTCCAATGATTGTTGGACACGATTCGATCTGGCGTTAAATAATCAAGAATTTCCTTATCTTTTTTACCAAAAGTATCCAACAGTCTATGGCTTACTTGATCATTAGCCATTGAGAGGTCAAAGATATATCTTCCGTCAAGAGAAAAAGAATACGTATTCATTTGATCTTGATCCTTGTGCAGCGAAAAGGATGCTATACTGGATCTGCACATACTTACTGACAATATCCATAAATGGCTTGTTTTTGGTAATCGACGAAGATTACCATATTGATATTCGGGCGCATGGTAAACATCAGTACTCCAGTGCATTTCCCCGTCTGATTCGGAATAAATATGCTTTTGTACCTTTTCTTTAAAATGCAAAGTGGACGTTCCGGCACGAATCTCCGCAATTACTTGTTCAGATTCTACATATTGGTCATTTTGTACTAGAATCAAGCTTTTTAACGGAATATTCACACTATGTAGAATATCCTGACTCTGAATAGTTACACGCAAGTCTATATAGCATAGAAAAGCAGGCTGCCCATGACGGGTACGTGTGGGGTGAACCAAATCCTCATTGAATTGGATTTTTCCATTCGAGGGGGATCGTACAAGGTCGGCAGTACCCCCTGTGAATACTCCACCGGTATGAAAAGTTCTTAATGTTAGTTGAGTCCCTGGCTCCCCGATTGATTGACCCGCAATAATACCTACAGCTTCCCCCAATTCGACCAGATCGCCATGAGTGGGACTCCGCCCATAACATAATTGACAGATCCAAGATGTGCTCCGGCAAGTAAAAGGGGTTCTAATATATATTGGTTGTGCTCGAAACGGTTGTGCTCGAAAGGCAGTTATGAATCGATTGACTAATCCAATTCCAATATCTTGATTTCGAGCAGCAATGCATCGTGAACCAATATATATATCGTCTGCTAATACACGACCTATTAGTGTTTGGACAAAAAGTTTTTCTGTCATCCCATTTTGAGGACTCACAGAAATACCTCGGATAGTACCACAATCTCTTCTACGCACAATAATATGTTGAACTACTTCAACAAGTCTGCGTGTAAGATATCCAGCATCCGCTGTTCGTACAGCAGTATCTACAACTCCTTTGCGGGCTCCGTAGCAGGAAATTATATATTCTGTCAAAGAAAGTCCCTCGCGTAAATTGCTTTGAATAGGTAAATCAATCATTTGTCCTTGAGGATCCGCCATTAACCCTCTCATCCCTACTAATTGGTGTACCTGAGATGCATTTCCTCTGGCTCCTGAAAAAGACATTAGATAGACTGGATTAGAAGGATCCGTTATCCGAAAATTCGAATTCATTTCTTGTTTCAAATATTCACTTGTAGCATACCATATTTCAACGGATTGGCGTAATTTTTCTACTGCGTGTACAGCCCCATAATAATAGTGTTTCTCCAAAAGAAAACTCTGTTGTTCCGCGTCTTGGACTAACCATCCTTTAGAGGGTATTGTTAAAAGATCCTCGATTCCTAAAGAAATTGATGTAGTAGTGGCTTGATGGAAGCCCAGAGTCTTTATTTGATCCAGTATATGGGATGTATATCCCATTCCGAAATGATCTATTAATCTGCTAATAAGTCGTTTCATAGCAGTTCCGTCTATCTCTTTATTATGAAAGACCAGGTTGGCCCGTTCCGCCATACATAAGTACCCCCTTTTTTGGCTGAGTAGGATTCGACAATTGCTGAGTAGGATTCGACAATAGGCCTGAGTCAGTGATTCGAAAACTTAATTTACTCCCTTTCCTCAATCTAAATCTTAATTTGCACGGCAAAAAAGATGGTACTAGCGAAATCAGAATGCCCCCCGAAAGGGGCATCGCCGAATCTAACTTCCTTGTTTAGATAGTGTATGAATAGGCCCGACTAAATCCTTGTACGGCTTCCTCTATTTCTCTATAAAAAGAAATATGACCAAGAGTGGTTCGAATATATATAGAACGGGTTTCTTTTTTTCTATTTCCGACTATTAGATAGTGGGCATAAATCTCATGATAAGTCCCAAAAGATTCATATTGAACTTCAATCGGAACTTCTCTTGACCCAATGACGCGTTGATCTAGTTTCCATCGGAGCCACAATGGACTGTTTAAACCGATTCGTTTTTGTCTATAAGCTCCCAGTGCATCATAGGAACTAGAAAAATGGGGTTCTTTATCTTTCGTATACTTAGAATTATTATTATTGTAGTTGACTTTTTTATTTGGATAGTTTCCGCAACTATTATATCTATTTGCACAAATACCTCGACGGTTTCCAATTGTTAATACATAAAGTCCGATAAGCATGTCTTGGGTTGGCACGCAAATAGGATCTCCAATAGCGGGAGACAGGAGATTCATATGAGAAAACATAAGTAAACGGGCTTCTGCTTGAGCTTCCAAGGATAAAGGTAGATGAACAGCCATTTGATCCCCGTCAAAGTCCGCATTGAAACCCTTACACACTAATGGATGTAAACAAATAGTACGCCCCTCTACTAAAGTGGGTTGGAAGGCCTGTATGCCTAATCTATGCAGAGTAGGTGCTCTGTTCAACAGTACAGGATGCCCCCGCATAACTTCTTGAAGTATTTCCCATACAATGGGTTCCTTTTCCCAAATTTTCCTTTTAGCAATCCTGACATTAGAAGTAGCACGTTTCGTGATTAAATCGCGAATTACAAATAGCTGAAAAAGCTTTATTGCTATCTCTAGAGGTAATCCACATTGATGTAATGAAAGCGAAGGACCCACAACAATGACAGAACGCCCAGAGTAATCGACCCGTTTTCCAAGCAGAGTCTCGCGAAACCTCCCCTCTTTACCCTCAATTACATCTGAAAGTGACTTGTATACTTTATTGTGACCATCCCTCGTCGGTTGCCCGCGGGACCCACTATCAAGAAGTGTATCCACGGCTTCTTGTACCAATTTTTCCTGGCACATTACTAAATCTGCTGGCGCTAATTCACTTCTTTTTAATAGATAGGCAAGGTTGTTGTTCCGACGGATAACTCTCTTATAAAGTTCATTAATATCCGAAGTCACAACTTTATCCCCAGACCTATAAACAATGGGTCTCAATTCGGGAGGAAGAACCGGTAATAAGCACAAAACCATCCATTCTGGTTCTACATTTGTTTGAATAAAATGTTTCGCCAATTGCATTCGTCTAATTAAAAAAACTTTTCTTATTCGTCTTTTTCTATCTTCCCATTCATCTCCACTATACCCCTCGTCTTCTAATTCCTTCCATTCAACCAAGGAATTCTCTATAATAATTCGCAAATCCAAATCGGCTAATTGTTCTCTAATAGCACCTGCTCCTGTTGCAATTTCCCGATTTCGAAATGTTGCAAAGCCAGGAGTAGAAAAAAAGGGAGAAATGCTGTGGTTACAGGATGAAATTTCATCTTCGAATAAACCTCGTAATCGTAAGAAAGTAGGTTTTTTAGCGCTGGGCCTAGCAAAAGAGAAATCGCCGTATACTAGGCCCTCCAATTTCTTAAGGGGTTTATCTAAAAGATTCGCGATATAACTAGGAAGACCTTTCAAATACCACACATGAGTCACTGGACATGCCAGTTTGATGTATCCCATTTGATATCTTCGTATCCGAGAATCAACAAATTCTACCCCGCATTTTTGACAAAATCTTTCGTCTTCGTTTTCAGCTATGCTCGCTCGAGAATTTCCGCAAGCACAAATTCCGCTTTTTATGGGTCCAAAGATTCTTTCGCAAAACAATCCATCTTTTTCTGGTTTATCGGTTTTATAATGAAAAGTGGAGGGCCTTGTGACTTCGCCAACGACTTCCCCATTAGGTAGGATTTTGTTAGCCCAAGCCTTTATTTGTTGAGGGGAAACGAGTCCAATTTGAAGTTGTTTATGTTTATATTGGTCAATCATAAAATAGAAATAAGAAAAGAATTTATATTTATTCCGATCAAACATCCTCCCTATTAATCTGAAAGTTCTTCTCAGATACAAGGAAATGGTTCAGTTCTAGAGCCAAAGATCGTAGTTCTCGAACGAGCACTCGAAAAGATTCTGGAGGATCCTCGTGATTAGGCACTCTTTTTCCCCAGATCGTCGCATTAAGTATTTCTTGGCGAGCTATAAGATGATCAGATTTATAAGTAAGTATCTCTTGTAAAATATGAGCAACACCAAATCCTTCTAAAGCCCAAACTTCCATTTCTCCTACTCGTTGTCCCCCTTGCTTGGCTCTCCCTCTAACGGGTTGTTGGGTAACAAGTGAGTAGGGCCCAGTAGAACGTCCATGGATTTTCTCATCAACTTGATGAATTAATTTTAAAATATAGGACTTCCCTATTAGAACAGGTTGTTCGAAGGGATCTCCTGTTCTTCCATCAAATATTCTGCTTTTTCCCGGGTACTCGGGTTCAAATACCCATGGATTTTTTGTTTGTTTACTGGCTTCATATAGTTCCGAAAACACAAGTTTTCTTGAAGCCTCTTGCTCATATCTCTCATCAAAGGGTGCTATTCTATAATGTTTCTTTAGCAGATCCCCTGCTAATCCAAGCGAGCTTTCAAATATTTGTCCCACATTCATTCGTGAGGGTACTCCTAGGGGATTGAAGACCATATCAACAGGTGTTCCATCTTGCAAATAGGGCATATCTTGCCTAGGCAAAATTTTTGAAATGATCCCCTTATTCCCGTGTCTTCCTGCTACTTTATCCCCAACTTTGATTTCACGTTTCTGTAAAATATATACACGAACCATTATGTCGAGGGGGTCCCTCTGGATCCATTTCACATCGATAACGCGCCCTCTTCCACCTATAGGTAGTTTGAGAGAAGTTTCTTTTGAAGTGGATACCTCAAGACCAAAAATGGCCCGTAATAATCCAGCTTCCGCGATATACGAGGATTCGCTAGCTATCTGAGGCGTTAATTTACCTACTAAAATATCGCCAGTTTCTACCCAGGATCCCAACCTCACAACTCCATTTCTGTCCAAATTGCGGAGTAAATGTTCTTCTAGATGTGGTATTTCTTTAGTTATTTTTTCAGCGGAGCCTTGGCTTGTCGTATCCGTCTGAATTTCATATTTTCGGATGTGAAAAGAAGTATAAATATCCTCATATACCAAACGTTCGCTAATTAGTACTGCGTCTTCAAAATTGTAACCCTCCCACGGCATATAAGCTACTAAAACGTTTTTTCCTAAAGCGAGTTCCCCACCAACTGTAGCTGCTCCCTCCGCTAAAATTTGCCCTTTTTTAATGGATTTACCCTCCGGAACCCGAGGTTTTTGGTGCATACAAGTATTTTTGTTAGAGCGCCGATGGGCAACTAAAGGAATACTTATAGTCTTCCCACTACTTGATAAAAGGATCTTGTGACTATCACTAGAAATGATCTTTCCCTCGCGTTCGGCTATAATAGAAACCCTGGAATCTAGAGCTGTTTGGCGTTCCAATCCAGTTCCAACAATGCACTTCTCGGACCGAGAAAGTGGAACTGCTTGGCGCTGCATATTAGAACTCATTAAAGCCCGATTTGCATCATTATGCTCAATAAAAGGAATGAGAGAACCTCCAATAGAAAAATATTGAAAAGGAAAAATACTTCTAACATGAATCTGTTCCCATGCAATAGTAAGGAATTCTTGACGGTATCTAGCTGGAACAACCTGTTCTTCCTGAATACCTTGATTCAAGGACAAAGAATTTCCTGCTGCTATCATATAATATTCATCTCTATTTGGTGATAAATAAACCACCTGTCTCTCTTTTTTTTCTTTTTCTTTCTCAGATATTTCATAAAACGGACTCTCTATAGATCCCCACCAGTGATCAATTCTCGCATGAATAGCTAAAGATCCAGTAAGTCCAACATTGATTCCTTCGGACGTGTCAATTGGACAAATACGCCCATAGTGACTCGGATGAATATCTCGGCTCCGAAAACTTGCAGTTCTCCCCGTCAATCCTCCAGGACCCAAACAACTCACTTTTCGCCCATGAACCGTTTGTGTCAATGGATTGGTTTGGTCAAAAACTTGAGATAAGGGGTATGTGCCAAAAAAGGTCTCATAAGTAGTTATTAATAAAATTGAAGTTGAAGTTGGAGTTACTAAAGTTTGTGGAGTCGGTTTCGATTGACGTATGAATACTCTACGGATAGTTTTTTGAATCGCATGTTGTAAACGGCCAAGAGCCAGTCCGAATTGATCTTGTAACAGATCCGCAACCGAACGAATACGTTTATTTTTCAAGTGATTCATATCGTCATCGTCAAGTATACCCGTTCCAAATTTCATTCCAATCAAATGATCCGTAGCGGCCAATACATCTCGTGGTAACAAGAATGTATTGTTCTGAGGTATATCAAGATTCAGTCTCCGATTCATATTTCGTCGACCAACTCTTCCTAATTCACATTTTTGTTGAAAAAATTTCTTTTGTAATTCCTCACATAAGGACTCCGAAAATACCAGGTCCCCGCCTACACAAGCAAATTGTTGATAAAACTCCAAAATAGCTTTTTCTTTTGACTCAATCCTCTTTTTCTCCTTAGCATTCGGGAAAGACAAGAAAATTTCGGGGTAGGAAACATTATCTAAAATTTCTCTTAGATTCGAACCCATAGCTGATGATAGAACTAAAATAGATATCTTTTGTTTTCTACTCACGCGAGCCCATATCCTTTCTTTTTTATCAATTGCTAATTCCGATCTTCCTCCCCAATCTGATATTATAGTCCCGGTGTATATAGAAATTCCCTTATGGTCTAATTCCGAGCGGTAGTAAATACCAGGACTTAGCAATATTTGATTGATCACAATTCGGTATATTCCATTTATTATAAAGGTTCCTAAGGAATTCATTATAGGAATGTTTCCAATAGAAATGGTTTGCTTTTGCACATCGAAACCAAAAATTAATCTCGCGGATACATATAATTCAGAAGAATAAGTGAGTGATTCATACACAGCATCCCTTTCTTTTATCGAGGGTTCTAGCAATTGATATCCTTTCGCAAATAATTGAAATGCAATTTCGTGATCTGGATCTTTAATTGTTGGAAACTTCTCAAGTTCTTCTGCCAAGCCTTGATTAATGAACCTACAAAATCCCTCGAATTGGATCTGACTAAATCCGGGTATTGTGGACATTCCCTCATTTCCATTCCGGAGCATCTTAATCTTAAGTTTCCTATTTATCGAAGAAAAATTCCATTATCAGCTCACTCTTCATCAATCCCTACGGATCAATCTAGCAATCATGGAATCTATATTCTGTTTACTGAATCACATGAAATTCTAGGAAACTCCACATACGTATTTCATATATGTATTTCATACATATGAATAGAGATAATTTTGACGAAAGTTCCAATTTTGCAGGGGTAGAAATGGAATTAAAATGAATTGATAAAAAACTCCTAGAAAAAATTCTGCCACTTAAACTTTTCATAATCATATTCTAATCAGATTGGATAGGAAAGATTTCTCGTTTTAGCTCCTTTCTATGAAAGAAATAAAGCCATAAAATTTATAAGCACTAGAAAGTTTTACTTTAGTTCGATTTAGAATTTAGAATAGTACGCTTAGTTTTATTTTCAAAAATAATTTGAAGGTTATTTTTTGTTTTGTAGTATTTGTAGTAGTAGAATTGCTGAAAAATAAAGGATTTCGTTGTAGAATCCTAAAATAAAGTAATTACTTTTTTTTAAGTACTTGCTAATCTAGTTATCCACCTAATATTTAATGCAATGAAAAATTAAAGCATGATTCCCCATAGGGATATGTACATAAGGGGGATCCATAGATAATAATAATAATGCTGTTCGGACTAGGAGTTTACCTATCTACAGATTCGGGAAACTTTAATTCTATTTTATTATGCCATTAAAAGGAATGGGAGGAGAGAATACCGATTTAAGAGTCGTTTACTACTGCAATTCAAAAAAAAAATTCTAGTTAATGGTTCCAATTTTTTCTGAATTTTTCAGTCTGTGACTGGAAATCCATTTTTGCTCCTTTGCCATCTCAATAGAATAGAAAGAAAAGGGAAATTTTCTAAGCGATGTTTAACATAGAATCCATCGAGGAAAATAAGCAAAACAGGATGCAAAAAAGCAGAAATAGATTTTTTGAAAAAAATTGGAAAAAGTAAGTAGAATTAGATTCAAGATAAAAGCAAAGGGGTTTTAGTAAGAAAATATGGATGAATACTTGTTCTTTTCTCGATTTTAGATCGGATTTTTTGGCGGCATGGCCAAGTGGTAAGGCAGGGGACTGCAAATCCTTTATCCCCAGTTCAAATCTGGGTGCCGCCTGATCAATCAAATACTTACCTCATAAGTTGGGGCAAGAGAGTAACTAGGTCTGGCGATACTGGATTTTTAGAATCCATACCGTAGTTCTATCCTCAAACTAGGGTTTGTTTTGGCGGCAGTGGCCCAAACGGTTAGCTACTAACAGAGATGAGGTAGCCTTTCCTTATTCTTTTATTAATTTGATTCGATTCGGGAATTTAAAACTATGAGGCTAAGGTGTCAGAAACCTTCGTATCCACCAAAGGGCCCTACTACAAGGGCATTCCTTTTTCAATCTAAGATTGAAGAAGGGACTTTGCGAAGAAATATCAAGACGTCCTAATTATCATACATTTTTTTTATCGTACATCTTAATACACTAAAGTAAAGAAAGGCTACAGATTCTGTCGAGAATCAGAGTGAATAGGCTGATCAAAAATCAATTTCAGGGTTGTGGATAAGGTCTCCTCACTCTTTCATAGAAAGATAGAAAGTGGGGCAGTAGGGTTTAGCTCAAAAATAAACATGGGTAAGGCATGGGTAAGGTAGGTATCCAATAAATATTTATTTATCCTAATTTTATGGTATATTCTGACGTCCTTTGCTTATAAAAATAAAAAAGGTAACAAAAGGAAGAAAAAATCTCTCTATTCCCGCGTCTTCTATTCAGGACATTCCCCCACTCTTTTTTAAAAGGGATATGTATTATATTTATACTTAATACTCTCCAATTCTACCAAAAATCATATAAAAATTTGTTAGGAGTAAATTCCTTTAACTGATTCATCTATAGTCTTAGGGCAGAATTTTGACTCTGTACCCTTAATTCCACTATGATTATTGATCAATAGTAGAATAATTCCTTCATAGAAATAGGAGACATAATTTACATGGATATAGTAAGTCTCGCTTGGGCTGCTTTAATGGTAGTCTTTACATTTTCTCTTTCGCTAGTAGTATGGGGGAGAAGTGGACTCTAGGGATACTACTAATTGTTGATTGAGTAGTCCAATTGTAGTATCAACTCTTTTCTTTAATTGATCGTTTTGCATTAATCATTTTGTCAAACTTTATTTTTTCTCTCTTTCTTTAGTTTTGTTTCACTCTTGTAAAAAACTCTTTTAAGAATAAGAAAGAGTCAGTCGTTCTATTCTACTATGTTCCATTCTACTATAATAGAAAGAAATAGAATAGAAAGAGCGATTATAGTAATTAAAAATTTATACTAGAAGTGACGAGTAAAAATAAAGCTCTTTACATAAGAAAATTAGACTACATAAGAAAATTAGACTTTCTTACACGAAGCTGTTCACAACATATCGCACATTTTCCATTTATACTCTTTTCTTATTCTTATAAATTTTTTTTGTTCTTTTTTTTTTTTGTTTTGAAGGATCTCGCGTGAAGCATCTCGCGTCATTTTTAAGTATGAAAGATTCGCTGGTTTTTTCCTTTTATTTACTTTTTTTTTACTATAGTCTATTCTCGTATTATTTTTCTCCCTCTCCATGGATTCTTTCAATGAAGAATTATCTTCGATTTTTTTGATTTTTACTTGCTTGAAATTAAGTGGATGCAGTGAAAAAAGAAGTTGAATTAGATTACTATTTCAATCTACTAATTTATTCTATGTAGATTCAAGATAATATAATAGAAAGAATCTAAAGTGTCGTAGAAAAAACTATATGTAGTTCTTTCTACCACACTTTATGATTCCAACCAGATCCTTTCATTTAAGACTTGGATTTTTATTTTGTTTAATCCCTTTTTCATTTCTTCAATGATTAATTGGAATTCCGATTAATCATTTTGGCTGGCTGTTTTTACATAAATAATAAGTAAAAAGGCAGTAGGAACTAGAATGAACAATGCAGTAGCAATAAATGCGAGAATATTTACTTCCATAACCTCTTTATTTTATTTTTTTCACAATAACTCGGGATGTAATCCCATGGAGAGGAAAAGGGGGTATCCTGTAAATTCAAGGGGAGGACTTGCATTCTGATAATACTGAATCAATTCAATATTATGAATATAGGATCTATCAAATCAATTCATGGTTGATAGTGGAATAATATAACATAGGAAGATCCCTTATCCATACTAAGACCAAAATAGGTTTTTTGATTGGATTCTGAACCCCTCCATTTTTCATCCTTTTCGACTTTTGCTTTTCTATATATATGTATAGCCAAGAATCTTTCTTATCCAATTTACTTTCCTTTTTCTTATAGTTATACATACAATTATGTATGTATGTATTATATGACCGACTTTCTATGGGTTACATAGACATCCAAATAAGTAGTAGAAGTAGAAATGAGATGGAGAAAAGAGGATCTTAAATAAAAAAGATCCAATATTTTATTTTAATTTAGGAAAAAGAGCGTTTGCTTAGTTTTTTTATTAGGTTACTATCAATATCTGCTTTTTGGAGTCTAAAGATGAGAGCGGATTCATAAAAAAAGGAGTCGACAAATGGCCTGAGAATGAGGTAGATTCTTTCCAAGAATTCATTGAACATACACAAACAAAGTTGGAACTACAAAATGGAAGTGGTGTGGTTTATAATAACCCTCAAAAAGGAACTAATTATATTAAATGCATTCTCTAACAATAAACGAATACAATTTGTGTATGGATTCCGGTATTTTACCGGAACTCTATTCCATAAGAGTCGAATAGGAAGTTAAGATGAGGATGGTATCATCATATCATAAAAATAGAGTAATATCCTAAATTATACTAATCCACGTATGATATGTATGTCTTTCCTTATCAATAAGGGTTCCCCGTAGATATTTGATCTTGCCTTCTGCCCCCCCCTTTTTTTCAGGGAAATTTTTAATGAAAAAAGGGAAAGATGAATTTTTCCATTCATTGAACCCTAGTTCGGGACTGACGGGGCTCGAACCCGCAGCTTCCGCCTTGACAGGGCGGTGCTCTAACCAATTGAACTACAATCCCTGCGGGGTGTATGGCATACCTATTCTTAAATAGAACCATAAGAAGATTCGTCTGTCGTACTCTTCGTCTGTCGTACTCTAAGAAATAGATGAATCATATACTACATACCCACATATCCTATGTGGGTATAGTGAGAGTGGCATAACTAGTATGTCGCGATTTTTATCCCTAAAAATAAATGATAATCCACCTTTCAATAAGAAAAACTCTTTTCTTTGTTAAGAAAAGAATCAGAGAGATATGGCTTAGAAATATATTTTCCCTTTCTTTTCTCTTTATCCTTTATTTCTATGGATCAGATATTTTTTTTTTTATGGAAGAAAAAAATGGATTTAGTTCATATTCACGAAGCCCTAGATTTTTGGGCCGAGCTGGATTTGAACCAGCGTAGACATATCGTCAACGAATTTACAGTCCGTCCCCATTAACCGCTCGGGCATCGACCCAGGAAGAATTTATTCTAGGGTTTTTGATAATCTATGATTAACCTCTTTTTATAATACTCCCTACCCCCAGGGGAAGTCGAATCCCCGCTGCCTCCTTGAAAGAGAGATGTCCTGAACCACTAGACGATAGGGGCATCACTAGATGATAGTGCTATATAGAACCACTCGTCATTATACTATAATGATAGTATGAGAAGTTTTTTGGAATTGTCAATATACTCGAAGAGTATAAATAGATCAAAGCAAAGAGTCTTTCCTACTTTTCTATTATGCTTTCATAGGATTTTTTTTAGTTGATGGTTAGGTTAATTCACGGATCATCCCCTGCTTTTTAGGGAAATTCATTTTAAAGGGTATAGAATAAGAATAGATTAATAAAAAGGATTCTAGATTAGTTCAGTACAGATATTGATTTGATTGCTCTAACAGGAAAAAGAGTCCAATTTCATTTCTTTTTTGCAATTTAAACTCTGTGCTTCGTTTAGTATTCAGACCAAAAATGTGGGCATATCCCACTAAACGAAATCATAAAATTCAAGAAAAAAAAGAAAAAAGTGAATGAATTTAGTAGAAAAGTACTCTATCGGATTCGAACCGATGACTTCTGTCTTGCAGTGACATTACTCTACCACTAGTGGAAAAGCCCTTTATCGGATTTGAACCGACGACTTATGCCTTACCATGGCATTACTCTACCACTGAGTTAAAAGGGCTTTTTATTCAAAAATTAGCCACTTTCATTTACCATTATAGGTCTACTGCATAATGTACATAATATATGTATATTTTAATGTACAAAATATATGTATATATAGATATATATGTAGAGATTTTATTTTCTATATTGAGATATAGAAGTTTATTCGCGGTGAGGTTCAAAAAGGCCAAAGGGGCAATAAGAACTGCTGTTAAAAAAATGGTAGACTTTATTTTTTTTTTTATCTTTAGCCTATTCACTTTTCGCGTGCTCAGAATGTTCTGCAGAATTAGGGACTTTTTTCTTCTATTGGCTGATCTTATGACGAGAACTTTCTCCATTTATGTTTTATTTCCCCTAATTCTAATGCGGGGTATAAAAGAATTCGCGTTCTGCATATACCCATATGGCTGGGTATTAATTTTCAGCGATATACTTCTTACTGTTATTGGAGTTTTATCAACAATTTTATTCTAAAAAGTGGGCAGTCGAATTTATACTGCAGAGTATAAAAATTATTCTACCAAAAAAGAAAAGAAAGAAAGGGATTGATGGGGACTGTACTGTCCCCTATATCTCTTAGTGTATATTGTAGGAATAATCAAACTATAGAATACGAAGAATACGATCCTAATCGAAATGCATACATTTGGTTCATACCCTAGTGGGATGGTAAGAAGAGATTTCTTTTACAGACTAGAGGGGGGCCATCTAAATCCTAAAGTAAAGGTCCGCGATTGAAGTACCAACTGCTCACTTTTCTCCGTAGGTGGAATTCCTCGAATGGCTACCCTTGACAAAGGGTAGCGTTGGTATCATAATCTACATGTAGCGGGTATAGTTTAGTGGTAAAAGTGTGATTCGTTCTATTAATAACTGAATTTGAAATGATATACTTAAGGCATCCTTAAGTTTTTTATATTCATATTCCGATGAAAACTTTAGTTCTTATAAAGGGTTTAATCCTTTTCCTCTCAATAGCATATTGAGGAAGAATATACATTCTCGCGATTAGTATCCAAAGACTAATTAAATTTGCATGCAAAATAAAAATTTGATTATGAGTACAGAGTCGCGAAGCATAATTTTGCATTGGATTAAGTATTCCAATTGAATAAATATGAGTAAAGGATCTATGGATGAAGATACAAAAAAGTTTATTTCCAATCGTAACTAAATCTTCTTTTAGTTAAAAAGAAATGGAAGCCCAATAGCTAAAAAACGATAGTTTTGGTTTACTAGAACCATCAGGATATTGTTTCAGCTCGGTGGAAACCCAGCTCTTTTCCTCAGGATCTCTTGAATGAAATTAGGGAACGAAGTAAGTAGATTAGATAGATATTTAGTAGAATTTCTATCTCCTACTCTATAGGGATCATCTAGAAAGCGGAGAGCTTTGGTTCCATTCAGACAGAAAAGCTGACATAGATGTTAAGTGGTGAGAATAGCCATAAAGGAGCCGAATGAAATCAAAATTTCATGTTCGGTTTTGAATTAGAGACGTTAAAAATAATCAACCAACGTCGACTATAACCCCTAGCCTTCCAAGCTAACGATGCGGGTTCGATTCCCGCTACCCGCTCCATTCTGTATAAAAAAAAAGACTATTCTATTTGTCTAGACATGGTAGAGACTTGTATTCAACCTTTTTCGTCCACCAGTTTTTGGCCCTACAGAGCGGAGTAGAGCAGTTTGGTAGCTCACGAGGCTCATAACCTTGAGGTCACGGGTTCGATTCCCGTCTCCGCACTTAGCAGTCCAGATAAATAAATGGACTATTCTATTTGTATAGATATGGTAGAGGGCTATATCCCACCCTTTTTTTATTCAGCAGGCAGAAAAGAAAAAAGAAATAAAAGAAAGGCATAGTCTGTCCCCCTTTAAAAGCAATTTTATCTTGTTTGTCTCGGTGAATCCCCGGTTTAGGGCACCGTCTTGGCAAGTTCTATTTTCGCT